TAGAAATGATACAAAAAAAGATGTCTTTGTTCACAAAAATATCCTCTGATGAATTGTATAATGATTGGGTTTATACCAATAAACAAAAAAAGAACAACTTAAGCAACGAGTTTATAAATAGACTCGAAACTCTAGATAAGGGATCTCTTGTTCTGGATGTACTCGAAAAAAGGACTAGATTATGTAATGATGATACTAAAAAAGAATACTTGCCTAAAATTTATGATCCTTTCTTCAATGGACCCTATCGTGGAAGAATAAAAAAAGGGCTTTCACCTTCAATCATAAGTGAAACCTTTGTAAAAAAGAACATAGAGGCGCTTTGGATAAATAAAATTCATGGTATACTTCTGACTACTGATTATAACAAATTTGAACCGAAAATAGAGACATTTGATAGAAAATCCTTATCACTAGAAAAAGGACTTTATTTATTTCCAGAACACGAACAAAGAAGAATTGGTTCAGAAGATCGAATAAGAGAAGATCAAATAACATTTTTAAAATTTTTTTTCGGTGCAGTTATAACTGATACAACTGTTCCCAACGAGCAAACAATTAAAAAAAAATCTATTGGTATTGGAATAAACGAAATTAGTAAAAAAGTTCCTAAATGGTCATATAAATTAATCGACGATTTAGAACAACAGGAAGGAGAAAACGAAGAAAACGTAGCCGAGGATCATGAGATTCGTTCAAGAAAAGCCAAACGTGTAGTTATTTTTACTGATACTGATAACGAACAGAATATTGATACTTATACTAATACCCAAGACACTAATAATCCTGATGAAACAGACGAAGTGGCTTTGATACGTTATTCCCAACAATCGGATTTTCGTCGAGACATAATCAAAGGCTCTATGCGCGCCCAAAGACGTAAAACAGTTATTTGGGAACTCTTTCAAGCAAATGTGCATTCCCCACTTTTTTTGGACAGAATAGAAAAATCTTTTTTTTTTTCTTTTCGGCCGATGAAACTAATTTTTAGAAATTGGATAGGTAAAAACACAGAATTCCAAATTTCGGATTATACAAAGGGAAAAGCAAAAGAAATTGCTAAAAAAGAGGAGGACAAAAGAGAAAAGTACAAAAGAGAAGAGAAAGCACGGATAGAAATAGCAGAAGCTTGGGATACCATTCTATTTGCTCAAGTAATAAGAGGTTCCGTGTTAGTAACCCAATCAATTCTTAGAAAATATGTTCTATTACCTTCATTGATAATAGCTAAAAATATCGTCCGTATGCTATTATTTCAATTTCCCGAGTGGTCCGAGGATTTAAAGTATTGGAATAGAGAAATGCATGTTAAATGCACCTATAATGGTGTTCAATTATCAGAAACAGAATTTCCGAAAAACTGGTTAACAGATGGTATTCAGATAAAGATACTATTTCCTTTTTGCCTAAAACCTTGGCACAGATCTAAGCTACGATTCCCTGATAAAGATCCAATAAAAAAGAAAGGACAAAAAAATGATTTTTGTTTTTTAACAGTTTGGGGAATGGAAACCGAACTTCCTTTCGGTTCTCCCCGAAAACGACGTCCGTTTTTTGAACCCCTTTTTAAAGAACTCAAAAAAAAAATTATAAAATGGAAAATGAAGCGTTTTCTAGTTATAAGAGTTTTAAACGAAAGAACAAAATTTTTTCTAAAGGTCTCAAAAGAAACAAAAAAATGGGTCATCAACAGCATTCTATTTATAAAAGGAATAATAAAAGAACTTGCAAAAAGAAATCCAATTCTATTATTTGGATTGAAAGAAATATATGAATTGAGAGAAACTAAAAAAGAAAAAGATTCGATAATCAGGAATAGTAATCAGATGATTCACGAATCGTCTATTCAAATTCGATCTATGAATTTAACAAACTCTTCACTGACAGAAAAAAAAATGAAAGATCTGACTGATAAAACAACCACAATAAACAATAAAATAAAAAAAATGACAAAAGACAAGAAAAAAAAAATTCTAACCCCAGAAAAAAAAAAAAATATTAGTTCTAACAAACCAAGTTATCATGCTAAAATATTAGAATCTCCAAAAAATAAAAATATTTGGCATATATTAAAAAGAAGAAATGCTCGATTAATCCGCAAATCATATCATTTTATCCAATTTTTCATTGAAAGGATATACATAAATATCTTTCTCTCTATGATGAATAGTCCCAGAATTCATGCACAACTTTTTTTTGAATCAACCAAAACAATTATTGATAAATACATTTCTAATAATGAAAGAAATCAAGAAAGAATTAATAAAACAAATAAAAATACAATTCACTTTATTTCGACTATCAAAAACTCACTTTCTAATATTAGTAATAAGAATTCACAGACTTTTTGTGACTTATACTCCTTGTCACAAGCATATGTCTTTTACAAATTATCACAAACTCAAGTTATTAACTTATATAAGTTAAGATCTGTCCTTCAATATCACGGAACATCTCTTTTTCTTAAGAACGAAATAAAGGATTATTTTGGAGAACAAGGAATTTTTCGTTCCAAATTAAGACATAGGAACCTTCAGAATTATGAAATGAATCAATGGAAAACCTGGTTAAAGGGTCATTATCAATATGATTTATCTCAGATTAGATGGTCCAGATTAGTACCACAAAAATGGCGAAATAGAGTCAATCAACGTTGTATAGCTCAAAATAAAGATTCAAAGAAATGGGATTCATATGAAAAAAACCAATTAATTCATTACGAAAAAAAAAATTCTTTTGAAGCAGACTCATTACTAAATCAAAAATCGAATTTAAAAAAACACTATAGATATAATCTTTTATCATATAAATCTATTAATTATGAAGACAAGAAGGGCTCATATAGTTATAGATTTCCATTACAATTAAATAACAAACAAGAGATTTCTTATAATTACAACATAAACATACATAAACACAAATTTTTTGATATGCTGGGGGGTATTCCTATCAATAATTATTTAGGAGAAGATGATATTATGGATATGGAGACAATTCCGAATAGAAAATATTCTGATTGGAGAATTCTCCATTTTTGTCTTATAAAGAAGGTTGATATTGAGTCTTGGATCAATACCGATACCAACAATAATAAAAATACTAAGACTGGGACTAAAAATTCTCAAATAATTAATAAAATTGATAAAAAAGGTCTTTTTTATCTCACAATTCATCAAGACCAAAAAATCAACCCATCCAATCAAAAAAGACCTTTTTTTGATTGGATGGGAATGAATGAAGAAATACTAAATCGTTCCATATCGAATCTGGAACTTTGGTTCTTCCCAGAATTTGTACTACTTTATAGTGCATATAAGATTAAACCGTGGATTATACCAATAAAATTACTTCTTTTCCATTTTAATGAAAATGTTAATAAAAACATCACTGGAAAGAAAAAAGGGGATCTTTCTATATCATCGAATGAAAAAAAATCTCTTGAATTAGAGAATCGAAATCAAGAAGAAAAAGAACTCGAAGGCCAAAGGAATCTTGGATCAGATTCACAAAACCAAGGGAATCTTAGAGCAGCTCTCTCAACCCAAGAAAAAAATGTTGACGATGATTATGCAGGATCAGACATGAAAAAACGTAGAAAGAAAAAGCAATACAAGAGCAACACAGAAGCAGAGCTTGATTTCTTCCTAAAAAGGTATTTGCGTTTTCAATTGAGATGGGATGATTCTTTAGATCAAAGAATGATCAATAATATCAAAATATATTGTCTCCTGCTTAGACTGATAAATCCAAGAGAAATTGCTATATCCTCTATTCAAAGGGGAGAAATGAGTCTGGATATTCTGATGATTCAGAAAGATTTAACTCTTACAGAATTGATGAAAAAGGGAATCTTGATTATCGAACCCCTTCGTCTGTCTGTAAAAAATGATGGACAATTTATTATGTACCAAACCGTCGGTATTTCATTAGTTCATAAGAGTAAGCATAAAATTAATCAAAGATACCGAGAAAAAAGCTATGTTGATAAAAATAATTTTGATGAATCCATTGCAAGACCTCAAAGAATGACTGGAAATAGAGAAAAAAATCATTATGATTTGTTTGTTACTGAAAATGTTTTATCCCCTAGACGTCTTAGAGAATTGAGAATTCTAATTTGTCTCAATTCGAGGAATAGAAATGGTATGCATAGAAATCCAGTATTTTGCAATAACATAAAAAATTGCGGTCAAGTTTTGGATAAAAGGAAACATCTTAATCTTAATATAGATAAAAATAAACTAATGAAGTTAAAGCTCTTTCTTTGGCCCAATTATCGATTAGAAGATTTAGCTTGTATGAATCGCTATTGGTTTAATACCAATAATGGCGGTCGCTTTAGTATGATAAGGATACATATGTATCCACGATTGAAAATGCGTTAATAGTACATTTTTCTTATCTATATACTGTTACTGGACCATATCGGGTATATGAAAGTAAACAGATGCACACATGCATTGTCTTACATTCCATTCTGATACATGATACGCAGTATCAATTAGATCTATAAAAGAATCACTCGAATTTTTTTGTTTTTAATTTTAGATCTAAATTTTTTCTCTTTTGTGAGTGTAGAAATATACGATCTTTTTTTGTATCCCTATGCGAATCAAAATTAAAAAATTGGATTGATTCATTTTTTTTTGGTAAAATCAAATCATGATAACGAAATAAAGATTCTCGTGCATACCAAATTAAAATGACTAGCATTATTATTATTGATCGGGAAAATTCATATCTTTAAAAAAGAAAAAAAAAAAGGGGGGGGATTACATTTTATGATAAAAAGTGCATTCATCTCAGTTATTTTGCAAGAAAAAAAAGAAGAAAACAAGGGGTCCGTTGAATCTCAAGTATTCAGTTTCACCAATAAGATACGAAGGCTTACTTCACATTTGGAATTGCACAGAAAAGACTATTCATCTCAGAGAGGCCTAAAGAAAATTCTGGGAAAACGCCAGCGGCTGCTGTCTTATTTGTCAAATAAAAATAGAATACGTTATAAAGAATTAATTAGTCAGTTGGATATTCGGGAGTCAAAAAATCGTTAATTTGAAAAGTAATTTTGAATTATTTGATTTATTAGATCTTGAATTTTGATGAACTTCTTGTCGTTTTCAACAATTCATGGAAGAATGAATCGAGGAAAAACCTATGAATGCACGAGTTACAGGAAAAGACCTCATGATAGTCAATATGGGACCTCACCACCCATCAATGCATGGTGTTCTTCGACTCATCGTTACTCTAGACGGAGAAGATGTTATTGACTGTGAACCAATATTGGGTTATTTACACAGAGGGATGGAAAAAATTGCGGAACACCGAACAATTATACAATATCTCCCTTATGTAACACGTTGGGATTATTTAGCTACTATGTTCACAGAAGCAATAACTGTAAATGGGCCGGAACAGTTGGGAAATATTCAAGTACCTAAAAGAGCTAGCTATATCAGAGTAATTATGTTGGAGTTGAGCCGTATAGCTTCTCATCTGTTATGGCTTGGTCCTTTTATGGCCGATATTGGCGCACAGACTCCCTTCTTCTATATTTTCAGAGAAAGAGAATTAGTATATGATCTATTCGAAGCTGCCACTGGTATGAGAATGATGCATAATTATTTTCGTATCGGAGGAGTAGCGGCTGATCTACCTCATGGCTGGATAGATAAATGTTTGGATTTCTGTGATTATTTTTTAACAGGGGTTCTTGAATATCAAAAACTTATTACGCGAAATCCTATTTTTTTAGAACGAGTTGAGGGAGTAGGCATTATTGGTGCAGAGGAAGCAATAAATTGGGGTTTATCAGGCCCAATGCTACGAGCGTCCGGAATACAATGGGATCTTCGTAAAGTTGATCATTATGAGTGTTATGACGAATTTGATTGGAAAGTCAAATGGCAAAAAGAAGGAGATTCATTAGCTCGTTATTTAGTCCGAATCAGTGAAATGACAGAATCCATAAAAATTATTCAACAGGCTCTGGAAGGAATTCCAGGAGGGCCCTATGAGAATTTAGAAGTCCGATGCTTTGATAGAGAAAATAGAGAAAGGGATCCCGAATGGAATGATTTTGAATATCGATTCATTAGTAAAAAACCTTCTCCTACTTTTGAATTGCCGAAACAAGAACTTTATGTGAGAGTTGAAGCCCCTAAGGGAGAATTGGGAATTTTTCTGATAGGAGATCAGAGTGGTTTTCCTTGGAGATGGAAAATTCGCCCGCCGGGTTTTATCAATTTGCAAATTCTTCCTCAGTTAGTTAAAAGAATGAAATTGGCGGATATTATGACGATACTAGGTAGTATAGATATCATTATGGGAGAAGTTGATCGTTGAAATGATAATTTATACAACAGAAGTACAAGATATCAATTCTTTTTCCAGATTGGAATACTTAAAAGAGGTTTATGGGATCGTATGGATGCTTATCCCTATTTTTTCTCCTGTATTGGGAATCACAATAAGTGTACTAGTAATTGTGTGGTTAGAAAGAGAAATATCTGCAGGGATACAACAACGTATTGGGCCTGAATACGCCGGGCCTTTGGGAATTCTTCAAGCTCTAGCAGATGGGACAAAACTACTTTTCAAAGAGAATCTTCTTCCATCTAGAGGGGATGCTCGTTTATTTAGTATCGGACCATCCATAGCAGTCATATCAATTCTACTAAGTTATTCAGTAATTCCTTTTAGTTATCACCTTGTTTTAGCAGATCTCAATATCGGTGTTTTTTTATGGATTGCCATTTCAAGCATTGCTCCTATTGGACTTCTTATGTCAGGATATGGATCAAATAATAAATATTCCTTTTTAGGTGGTCTACGAGCTGCTGCTCAATCGATTAGTTATGAAATACCATTAACTCTATGTGTATTATCAATATCTCTACGTGCGATTCGCTGAAACATAAACTTTTCTTTTCACTATTTCTTTCGTTCTAGTAAAGAACTAGTAAAGAAGTTGAATGAATTGAATAGTTGTCTTTATTTTGTTATTTATCCTTCGGGTTCATGAACTAAATCGGATAGTTATATATGAGTGAAAAAAAACAGCTTATAAATTCGCAGTAAAAAGATTGAGTCTCATTTCCTATGTGCAAGAGTTAAGCGGGAAGAAACATAAATAGAAGAAGCCCTTAATACCCCAAGATTGGTTGATTAGTCATCCTGGCTTGAAGCGGGCTTAAAAGATCAACCGTATGGAGTTTTCACTATCATTTATATGTATTACCATACATGTATTACCACACGGGAGATTGAGAAAAAATGAGTGGATGGTTAGAAACACAAAAATACACAAAGGATTCGTAATGTAATAGAGATTATGTAAATTATCCAATAAATTATCCAAAAAGGATATTTTTCCATAACATAAAAAGAATACTAAATTGGGGCTTTAAATTGGTAGAAATGATCAGGCAGTACTTCCCACGATTCCGATCCAGAGTATGCTCCTATCCACCGATGAAAGAAATAACTATCAGGAAC